TTCCGTGGGCAATAAAAGAAAGAAAAGGTCTTACTATTCCCACATATCATATTCCGTTAATAACATTAACTTGATAATACTTGATAATACCAAGGGAGTCACTTCGTCTCTTACTTGTGTTTAATGCTTACCGATTCTACCAGAAATCTTATAGCAGCTTCTTGTGGGTGGAGTTATTGAATTGATTTCTTAATAGCGTTTGGTCAGAGTCCCTTTTTGACTCTGCGTCATGGATTCTACTATTATTATAGTAGTGATCAATAATGGAAAAATTCCTTGATAGTCATAGAGATGGGGGACATGATTCACATGGATATAGTAAGTCTTGCTTGGGCTGCTTTAATGGTAGTCTTTACATTTTCTCTTGCACTTGTAGTCTGGGGAAGAAGTGGACTCTAGAGGTACGACTCATTGAGTTGAGTAATGAAACTGTATCAATTATTTCATATATGGTTCTGCAAAACGTTTCTAAAGAAAAACACCTCCATTTCCAAATTCTACTGGAATCGAGTAATGGAATCTATGAATAATAAAAAAACCTTTCAATCAAAAAAAAAAACGATTTCAAGGATTCCCATGTTCTTATCCTAGATCTTTAGAAAGTACAACTTTCTAGAATAATAGATAGTATGGTAGAAAGGTTCATAGAGTTCTTTCTACCATACTATCGGATCTTCTATACTGCTGATTCTAGCTCCCTTACTTTCATTTAAGACGTGGAATTTGAATCCCTTTCATTTCTTCAATCATTGATAAGAACTAAGAAGTCAAGCTTCATTCAAATTAATTATTTTGACTGACTGTTTTTACGTATATGATAAGTAAAAAAGCAGTAGGAACTAGAATGAACAGTGCAGTAGCAATAAATGCGAGAATATTTACTTCCATAATCTCATCGTTTTTTTTTTTTTACTTCACAATAACTCGGGATCTAATCCCATAGAGATGAGAAATCGTCTCCAGTAAATTCAATGAGATGAATTGCATCCCGATGATATTTGATATTCAAATTGAATTGGATCAATATCACGAATACCAATATATGATCTCTCAAATGGATTCATCGTCGAGAATTTCATAGTATAATATAACATAAGAAGATCCTTTATCCATAACAAATCCAATTTTGGATTCCTGATCCAATCAAGAATCCCGTTGATTTTTTCATTTTTTCCACTCTTTTCTATGGTCTTCCTTATACAATCAGCGGAGAAGGTTTCATCTGACCCGTCTTCCATTGGTCACAAACAGTAGAACTGAAATGGAAAAAAAGAAGGAGTTAAGTTCTAAACTAAGGGTTTTAGGATCTTCTTTTCTTGACCGACAAAGAGGTGTGAGAAAGAGGGGGGGGTAGTTTTCATATTCTATCGGGGTAACTAGGGTAAGGTTAAGTTCGTTTTGTATCGTACAATAAACGAATCCAATTTTGGTTTTGTTATAGGCTCCCGGAAAACAGATGGGTATTCCATTTCACAGATCAGGAATCAAAAAAGCCAGACCAGTACGGTCTCTCTTGGAATCCTGAATATAGTACTACCAACAATCGTACCAATCTACATTACATAGGTCTCTCATTGGTACTTATTTACATTACAGAAAATAGAAAGATGAATTATGAATTGATGGATTCCGCCGATTCTAGGTCGGGACTGACGGGACTCGAACCCGCAGCTTCCGCCTTGACAGGGCGGCGCTCTGACCGATTGAACTACAATCCCAGGGAAATAAGGTGTATAGCATACCTATTTGCTTTCATTCAAACCCTTTCTAGTTAGAATCGCCGTGTTAGAAGAGAGACACGCGCAGTATATGTATATTCCAGGGATATGGACTTTAGTGAAAACGACACGTATTACCAGTAATTCTATTGTCAAATTGATTGAGAATCCATCTTTCAATGAAACTCTTTTTTCTTTACCCCCCTTTTTTCTATTTCGAAATCAGGATATGAATCTAGATCATTCAAAAGATCAGAATCTGTGGGAACAAATAAACAAAGATATAACAGAAAAGTGGATTCTTTTCTTTATTCCCCCGCATCCGGATTAGGCATGTTTCTGGAGTCCAAATGAAATTGGTTATATCATCTCGTATGGATCGGCGAATTATTGGGCCGAGCTGGATTTGAACCAGCGTAGACAGATTGCCAACGAATTTACAGTCCGTCCCCATTAACCACTCGGGCATCGACCCAGAAAGAATCCATTCTAGACTTATGGATAATCCATGATCAACTTCCTTTCGTAGTACCCTACCCCCAGGGGAAGTCGAATCCCCGCTGCCTCCTTGAAAGAGAGATGTCCTGAACCACTAGACGATGGGGGCATCCCCGCCCGACCTCCTACTAAGTTCATAGTATGAACAGTTTTTTGGAATTGTCAATAGAATGGAATGGTATGACTAGATCCGAAGAATCCTTCCGGCTTTCAGAATTCCATAAATTTTTTTGGATTGATTGATTCAAAAAGGGTGCTGTAGAACTTGTAAATCGGGGATCCGA